GTGTGGATAACTGGAAGGGTGAGAGAAGGATAAAAAAAGAATATGAACGATATATGATTCCACTAGAATATGTAAGGTCTATAAGTCATCTCATAAAAGGCAATGTAATAAAGCAAAGCATCAATACTTCTGATTCATCCACAATTCGATGAATCTGTTAATAGAACAAAAACTCAAGAGCCTTGGGCCAATAAAAGACTGAGAAGATTGACTCAAGAATAAATTAATTTGGGGCTCCATTGTGGAATTTAGACCTAACCATTAGTTGTGAAGCGGTGGGAACGACGGAACCCGTGAATGCAGAAGAGAAGATTCTATTAAAAACGAATCCTAATGATTCATTGGGTGGGATGGCGGAACAAACCGGGGACAATTCTGAGAGGTCGAGTACTAACCCTACAACTAAATTAGACTATAGACTAGATATTGAAAGAGTAAATATTCGCCCGCGAAAGCTTTATTTTATTGGATTGCTCCATTTTACATTTTCATTTTAGTCAATCCGATACAATAATAATAATAAAAAGATTCGTAAAAAAAAAAAAAAAGAAATAATAATAATATAGAATTAAAGGGTTATATATCCAAACAAGATAAAAAAATTTCGAATAGCTTATATGAAATCCATCTCAGAGAATCCCACGAGTCGGTGTATTATTCATTAATGTATGTATATCTTAAATGAAATATTTGTAATGTAAAGCGTTTATCATTCGCGAGGAGCTGGATGAGAAGAAACTCTCATGTCCGGTTCTGTAGTAGAGATGGAATTGCGAAACAACCATCAACTATAACCCTAAAAGAACCAGATTCCGTAAACAACATAGAGGAAGAATGAAGGGAATCTCTTATCGAGGTAATCATATTTGTTTCGGTAAATATGCTCTTCAAGCACTTGAACCCGCTTGGATCACATCTAGACAAATAGAAGCGGGGCGACGAGCAATGACACGAAATGCACGCCGTGGTGGAAAAATATGGGTACGTATATTTCCAGACAAACCAGTTACAGTAAGACCTGCCGAAACGCGTATGGGATCTGGAAAAGGATCTCCCGAATATTGGGTAGCTGTCGTTAAACCGGGTAGAGTACTTTATGAAATAGGCGGAGTGGCAGAAAATATAGCCAGAAGGGCCATTTCAATAGCGGCGTCCAAAATGCCTATCCGAACTCAATTCATTATTTCGGGATAGAAATGTAGAACCAAAGGAAAGAGGTCTTTGGAATAAAAAAAAATTACAGGTTTCTTTTTTTGGACAAAGACAAATAGTATTTCTTTTTTTTTTATTCGCCCCTTTTGCATTGGCATTGAAATAACAAATTAAAAAATGATATGATTCAACCTCAGACCTATTTGAATGTAGCGGACAACAGCGGGGCCCGAGAATTAATGTGTATTCGAATTATAGGAGCTAGTAATCGCCGATATGCTCATATTGGTGACGTTATTGTTGCTGTGATCAAAGAAGCCGTACCAAATATGCCTCTAGAAAGATCAGAAGTGATCCGAGCTGTAATTGTACGTACTTGTAAAGAATTCAAACGCGACAACGGTATGATAATACGATATGATGACAATGCTGCAGTTGTGATTGATCAAGAAGGAAACCCAAAAGGAACTCGAATTTTTGGTGCGATTGCCCGAGAGTTGAGACAATTAAATTTTACTAAAATAGTTTCATTAGCCCCCGAAGTATTATGAGACCGTGATATAGAAATAGATTTAAAGATCAATTTAACGGATTGTGTCTCACGTATATACCTTTAATAATTCATAAACATAAATAAATAGAAAAAAAGAACATGTATGTTTATTATATCCAAATTTGGAGGCACCAATAATTTTAGTTCATCATGGGTAGGGACACTATTGCTGACATAATAACCTCTATACGAAATGCTGACATTAATAGAAAAGGAACGGTTCGAATAGTATCTACTAACATCGCCGAAAACATTGTTAAAATACTTTTACGGGAAGGTTTTATCGAAAACGTGCGAAAACACCGGGAAAACAAAAAATCTTTTTTGGTTTTAACCCTGCAACATAGAAGAAATAGTAAAGGGCCCTATAGAGCTCTTTTAAATTTAAAACGGATTAGCCGACCGGGTCTCCGAATCTATTCGAATTACCAGCGCATTCCTAGAATTTTGGGTGGGATAGGGATTGTAATTCTTTCTACTTCTCGAGGTATAATGACCGGCCGGGAGGCGCGACTAGAAGGAATCGGCGGAGAAATTTTGTGTTATATATGGTAATTCTTTTAATATTCGACTTAAATCCGAAACTTCTTTTCTTATTTGTGAAAAAACAGAGAAAGGACGAAGTTATCTAATATCACCCCGCCTCTATTAGTGGATACTTCAAAAGGATGGAATAAAAGAACAAAACAAAACGGGTTTTAAGTACTTAAAAATTTCCCAGCGGTATAGTTTAGATAAAGAAGATCTGTTATGTTTCAGGAAGAAGATTCGACATAGTTTTATACGGATACCCGC